TTATTATATTATAATCATAGTATGGTAGCGGTTGTGCAAGTAGCCCCCATCGTCTAGTGGTTCAGGACATCTCTCTTTCAAGGAGGCAGCGGGGATTCGACTTCCCCTGGGGGTAGGGTATACTACGAAAGAAAGTTGATCATGGATTATCAATAAGCCTTAAAATTATTCTTTGTGGGTCGATGCCCGAGCGGTTAATGGGGACGGACTGTAAATTCGTTGGCAATATGTCTACGCTGGTTCAAATCCAGCTCGGCCCAAAAATTCGCCAATCTACCATAGTTCTGGTAGATCACCCGCCTATTTATTTCCTGGGGATTGTAGTTCAACTGGTCAGAGCACCGCCCTGTCAAGGCGGAAGCTGCGGGTTCGAGCCCCGTCAGTCCCGTCCGATCGACTGAATACATTAATAAATTTTTTCAAAACTCTATTTTTCTTTACTTCTCGTCCAAGAAAAGAATATGTTAGTGGGTTAGTCCAACTTAGTGCTAGTACTGCAATAAGCATTTCAAAAAAGACGAGATATATTTTATTGATTGTTCCAGATTCATGGAATGAAATAGAGGACTCTTTTTTTGGAGTGGTTGTTTTCGTAGTTGAGGTGGAAGCTATGTTAATGGGAAGGGCGATCATAGGATACTTCTAATTATACACGGGAGATATAAGGTAATAAAAAAAAAAGAACAGAAATGAATGATAAAAAATAACTTTTTTTAGATCAGGAATCTAAGTTGGGATTCGGTATGATTAAACGAACTTCCTATGTTATACTATATATACTATTTAATTTTTGATCCATTTTTGACGACAAATTCATTTCAGAATTCAGATATTGTTATTCATGATATTGATTCGATTCAAAACCATCGAGAGGTAATTCATCCATTGAATTGAAATGAAAGGAGAGGGACTTGTTATCTCTATGGGATTAAATCCCAGGTTATTGTTAAATTTGATTTTAAATTTATATTATGGAAGTAAATATTCTTGCATTTATTGCTACTGCACTATTTATTTTAGTCCCTACCGCCTTTTTACTTATCATTTATGTAAAAACAGTCAGTCAAAATAATTAATTAATTTAAATTAAACAAAGTTTACTCGCTTTAATTCAAAAGAATTCACGAAATAAACTGAAACTCGTTTCGCGTCTTAAACTTTAACTGAAATAAACTGAAATAAGACGACTACAATTCCCAGTATCCAGTATAGAAATCATATAGTAGAAACAAATAGATGAATCTTTCTACCATATGATCTACATATTAGTATCCTTATAGATTAATCATATTATGTTCGTGTATGCTTATGTGGATAGCAATTCCATGTATGGAATTGCTATACCATCCCAGTTTTAATATAGTTTTTTGCTTTGATCAATCTGAAAGAATCATTTTATTCTTATTATTCTTATGTCTTAGAGTTCTAATTATTCTATTTTTATATTATTTTAACTAGGAATCCAAGTATCTATCAAAAGAAAAGAATCCTAGAAATGAAGTAAAACCGATATTAGTGGTGTATAGTAATCAAATAATTAACAAACTTTTAATTGATTGAATAGTTTCGCGAGCACTTCTCGGGTTTTGAAAAAGGAAGAGTAAGCCTGCCTCAGCGAAATGAGATTAGATAAAACATAAATAGAATTTCTATAAGCTAATTAGATTTAGCTAAAGGCGCATTAAATGTGCAATATGTCACTATGCGCTTAACAAAAAAATCCTTCTTTGAACAATAATGGAACAGTAAAGAGAGAAAAATCTCAAGAAAAAGAATAAAATAATATAAAATTAAGAGTCCGGTCGTCCTTCGTATCCGTTAATTGAAATTCGCTGTTGAAAAAAGGTTTTTATCATACAGATTCAAAATACAAAGAAAAGGGACAGTGAAATATCTCTTTGATCAAAAGAGTATGGTTTATAGAATATATTACCTTATTCGAGTAGAATAGAATTAAAAATAAAAATGAAGATCATTAGATTCGCTTTGACTAAATACTAAAACTAAAGAATTTAAAATGTGTTGCAGAACCATTTAGAAAACAATTGATATAGCATGATTCCTCAATTCAATTAGTAATACCCTTAGAAATACCCTTAGAGTCCACTTCTTCCCCAAACTACAAGTGCCAGGGAAAATGTAAAGACTACCATTAAAGCAGCCCAAGCAAGACTTATTATATCCATGTGAATTATGGCCCCTTATCCCTATATAGTAACAACTATCAAGGAATTATTATATTGTTACTTGCTACTAATAGCATAGTTGAATCGGTAGAGCATAGTCAAAAAAAAGGTATTCTGGCCGAAAACTCTTTATAAACCGACTAAAAAACCCACTCATTGTAGACATTGTAGAAAAGTATTTCTATACTATTTCGAATCCGTAAAGATAAAATAGTTGTTGAAAAAGAATCTTTCTCTTTTTTTTCTTATACTTATACTCCAATTAAAATTCAAATTCATTTTGAATTATTCATTCATCCAATTGAATATTGATTGGATACCCGAGCATTCACAGATTCTTGTGATTCCGTCGTATATCGTATATGTGTTGTGTATATTAAGGATCTTCCGTCCTTGATACAAGTAATGGAATTTAATTCCTTTTTCTATTTCTAATTTAGAATAGGCTATACAATCTAATTCAAGATCCAGTCATTAACCATTCAATTAGTCGTTAAAAGATTAGTAATTAGTAGTAGAGGGGAATCAAGAAATCTTGATACCCCCTTAATCACACGAACAACTTATTACGTCTAAGATTGTAAATCTTTTTGAAAAAACCCAGCTGGATACTTTGACTCAAGCAAGTAACAACAACCGGTTTTCTCAGTTTGTGCTGGAAAGGAATTCCCAGGTTTTTATCAGAAAACGAAGGGATTTCAAGACTTTTAAAATTCTAAAATTAGGCGGCACCCGGATTTGAACTGGGGAAAAAGGATTTGCAGCCCCCCGCCTTACCACTCGGCCATACCGCCAAAATGATACCAAAACGTAAGCGCTTTTCTTGTCCTTGGAACTTTATTTCCTTTTTTTGAATCGCCCCCTTTATTTAAAAATTTATAAAAAACTTCCCATCTGTTTTTGTTGGATTGGAGTTACCCCTGTCTAGTATTTTCTACTATTTCAAAAAGGCTAACTTTTTGACTTTATGTTGAAAAATAAAATGTAGATTTTCAGTCGTAAAATTACAAATTTAGGACAAATTTGAACCCCGAACTATTGATTGCACACTACGAATTCAAAACCGATCAAATCACAAAATTTGATTTTATTTGCCTAATGACATAAGCCAATCCAAGTTGGTACCTCGGGGTCTTGTTCTTTCTCAATTTCTATTAAATTTTTTATATTATAAGTATATGTGAACCTATGTAAACCAAAAAGTCAAATCCTTAGACCGATATTTAGGAGTTTATTTATATATGTAGCCTTTGTTTCCTCTAAGTAATTTTTAGGAAATTATCCTATTTCAGTTTTGATCAGTTTTGAATTAAATAAAAAATTTTTAAAAGAGCACAGCCCGTGCTGCCAAAAAAAGAAAGGTAATACAATAAAAGCGAAGACATGTATTATCTATATACGCAAAAATGGTTTTCAATTTGAGTCTATACTGTTTATTATTTTTATCCCTTTCTCTTATCAAATTCTCACCAAAAGGATCAAATGCCAAATCTATTTATTTTTTTGATATTCAAGCCGATTGGAATCTAGAATATCATAATAGTAGACTTTGAATGACCTTCTTATTTTGATATTTTATACAAAATCTTATAACTAAATTAAGATATTTTATCAACCCCTTTCCATTTGTATTCGTTACTTCGTTACCAATTTAAATTAAAAAATCCTAATTTAAGTAGAAATCAAAACCCCCTTCTTTTTACGTATTTCAATTAAATATTACCATTCCAGATAGGGAGTTGAGTAAAATTTCATGTGATTCAGTAAACAGGCTATAAATCCCCTCCCTGTTAGATCATCTAGATAATTCAGTGAAGAATGAACGAAGGGCGGTATTTTTTGAGAAATGGGAAATTAAAAATGCTCGTTGATGGAAATGAGGGAGTGTCTACAATACCTAGCTTTAATCAGATACAATTGGAAGGATTTTGTAGGTTCATTGATCAGGGTTTGACGGAAGAACTTTATAAGTTTCCACAAATTGAAGATACAGATCAAGAAATAGAATTTCAATTACTTGTGGAAACTTATAAATTAGTAGAACCATTGATAAAGGAAAGAGATGCTGTGTATGGATTACTCACATATTCTTCGGAATTATATGTATCCGCAGGATTAATTTGGAAAACCGGTAGAGATGTGCAAGAACAAACCATTTTTATTGGAAACATTCCGCTAATGAGTTCCCTCGGAACATTTATAGTAAATGGAATCGATAGAATTGTGATCAATCAAATAGTGCAAAGCCCCGGTATTTACTACCGGTCAGAGTTGGACCATAACGGAATTTCAGCCTATACCGGCACCATAATATCAGATTGGGGAGGAAGATCAGAATTAGAGATTGATAGAAAAGCAAGGATATGGGCTCGTGTAAGTAGAAAACAAAAAATATCTATTCTAGTTCTATCATCAGCTATGGGTTCAAATTTAAGAGAAATTCTAGAGAATGGTTCCTATCCTGAAATTTTTTTATCTTTTCTGAATGATAAGGAGAGGAAAAAAATCGGGTCAAAAGAAAATGCCCTTTTGGAGTTTTATCAACAATTTGCTTGTGTAGGAGGAGATCCGGTATTTTCTGAATCCTTATGTAAGGAATTACAAAAGAAATTCTTTCAACAAAGGTGTGAGTTAGGAAGGATTGGTCGACGAAATATAAACCGAAGGCTGAACCTTGATATCCCCCAGAACACTACTTTTTTGTTACCACGAGATATATTGGCAGCTGCAGATCATTTGATTGGACTAAAGTTTGGAATGGGTACACTTGACGATATGAATCATTTGAAAAATAAACGCATTCGTTCTGTAGCGGATCTTTTACAAGATCAATTTGGATTGTCTTTGGTTCGTTTAGAAAATGTGGTTCGAGGGACTATAGGCGGGGCAATTCGACATAAATTAATACCGACCCCTCAAAATTTGGTAACGTCAACCCCATTAACAATTACCTTTGAATCTTTTTTCGGTTTACACCCATTGTCTCAAGTTTTTGATCGAACTAATCCGTTGACACAAATAGTTCATGGGAGAAAATTGAGTTATTTGGGCCCTGGAGGACTAACAGGGCGAACCGCTAGTTTTCGGATACGAGATATCCAGCCTAGTCATTATGGGCGTATTTGTCCAATTGACACATCGGAAGGAATCAATGTTGGGCTTATTGGTTCCTTATCAATTCATGTGAAGATTGGTCATTGGGGATCTCTAGACAGTCCGTTTTATGAAATTTCTGAGAGATCGACGATAGTACGTATACTTTATTTATCGCCGGGTATAGATGAATACTATAAGGTAGGGTCGGGAAATTCTTTGGCTTTGAATCAGGATATTCAGGAAGAGCAGTCTGTTCCGGCTCGCTACCGTCAGGAGTTCTTAACTATTGCATGGGAACGGGTTCATCTTCGAAGTATTTTTCCCTTCCAATATTTTTCTGTTGGGGCTTCTCTCATTCCTTTTATCGAACATAATGATGCTAATCGAGCTTTAATGAGTTCTAATATGCAACGTCAAGCAGTTCCTCTTGCTCGGTCCGAAAGATGCATTGTTGGGACTGGGTTGGAACGACAGGCAGCTCTAGATTCCGGGGCTCTTTCTATAGCCGAACACGAGGGAAAAACCATTTCTACCAATATGGACAAGATCCTTTTATCAGGTAATAGATATACTTTAAGCATCCCATTAGTTATGTATCAACGTTCTAACAAAAATACTTGTATACACCAAAAACCCCAGGTTCAGCGAGATAAATACATTAAAAAGGGACAAATTTTAGCGAATGGCGCTGCTACAGTTGGGGGCGAACTTTCTTTGGGAAAAAGCATATTAGTAGCTTATATGCCATGGGAAGGGTACAATTTTGAGGATGCAGTACTCATTAGTGAGCGGTTGGTAGATGAAGATATTTATACATCTTTTCACATAAGGAAATATGAAATTCAGATTCATGTGACAAGTCAAGGCCGGGAAAGGGTCACTTATGAAATACCACACTTAGAAGCCCATTTACTCCGCAATTTAGACAAAACCGGAATTGTGATGCTGGGATCCTGGGTCGAGACGGGTGATATTTTAGTAGGTAAATTAACGCCTCAGGTGGTGAAAGAATCGTCATATGCCCCGGAAGATAAATTGTTACGAGCCATCCTTGGCATTCAGGTATCTACTTCAAAAGAAACTTGCCTAAAATTGCCTATTGGCAGTAGGGGTCGTGTTATTGATGTGAGGTGGATCCAGAAAAAAGGGGGTTCTATTTATAATCCAGAAATGATGATTCGTGTATATATTTCACAGAAACGTGAAATCAAAGTAGGAGATAAAGTAGCTGGAAGACACGGAAATAAGGGTATCATTTCTAAGATTTTGACTAGACAAGATCTGCCTTATTTACAAGATGGAAGACCTGTTGATATGGTCTTTAACCCATTAGGAGTCCCTTCACGAATGAATGTAGGACAGATATTTGAATGTTCACTTGGGTTATCGGGGAGTTTGCTAGACCGACATTATCGAATAGCACCTTTTGATGAGAGATATGAACAAGAAGCTTCGAGAAAACTGGTCTTTTCCGAGTTATATCAAGCTAGTAAACAAACAGCGAATCCATGGGTATTTGAACCTGAGTATCCAGGAAAAAGCAGAATATTTGATGGAAGGACGGGGAATCCTTTTGAACAGCCCGCTCTAATAGGAAAACCCTACATTTTAAAATTAATTCATCAAGTTGATGATAAAATCCATGGGCGCTCCAGCGGACAGTATGCACTTGTTACACAGCAACCCCTTAGAGGAAGGGCAAAGCAAGGAGGACAACGGGTAGGAGAGATGGAGGTTTGGGCTCTAGAAGGATTTGGTGTTGCTCATATTTTACAAGAAATGCTTACTTATAAATCCGATCATATTAAAGCTCGCCAAGAAGTACTTGGTACTATCATCGTTGGAGGAACAATACCAAACCCTGAGGATGCTCCAGAATCTTTTCGATTACTTGTTCGAGAATTACGATCTTTAGCTCTAGAACTTAATAATTTCCTTGTATCTGAGAAGAACTTCCAAATTAAGAGTAAGGAAGCTTAATCGTAATTAATTAGTATTTTTCTTCTATGATTGATAAGTATAAACATCAACAACTCCGAATTGGATCAATTTCCCCTCAACAAATAAGTGCTTGGGCCACTAAAATACTTCCTAATGGAAAGATAGTCGGAGAGGTGACAAAACCCTATACTTTTCATTACAAAACGAATAAACCGGAAAAGGATGGATTATTTTGTGAAAGAATTTTTGGACCTATAAAAAATGGAATTTGTGCTTGTGGAAATTATAGAGTAATTGGACTTGAAAAAGAAGATCAAAATTTTTGTGAACAATGCGGAGTTGAATTTGTCGATTCTTGCATACGAAGGTATCAAATGGGATACATCAAACTCGCACGCCCAGTAACCCATGTCTGGTATTTAAAACGTCTTCCTAGTTATATTGCGAATCTTTTAGATAGATCCCTTAAAGAATTAGAAGGACTAGTATACTGTGATGTGTGATTTGATCGAAATTATGATTTTACAGCTTCGAAATGAAAAACTGTCATCCAATAATAGAATTAGGATGCCCTAGATCTGACATGTCTCTTGGGAGGAATAAGATGAAGCTCAGAATTCTGGATGTATTCAATACTCCAAAAGGGGGAATTGGTCTATGGTCGATTCAGTCCCAAATAAATCTAAAATTCTAGTTGTACCTCGTGAAAACGTATTTTCTGGAATTAAACATTGACCCTTGTTTTTTCTTTAAGAAATTATGTTTAAATAAACAAACATAAATGGTTGCAGAAGTCTATACATCGCATATAGGCTTTAAGAGCATTACATAGAAGGGGCATCGTGGCATAACCATCGAGGTGAAGTCGGGACCTAAAAGATCAAATGGAATGGTACATAGACAAGTAAATCCCTCAAGAATTCCAAGTACCTTGGGATTTGTCCTTTGAAGGGAAGGAGACTACTCAAGAATTTCACATTTCATTTATCTCGTAATTTTCTTTAGATAATTATCTAAATAGAAACTAAGACAATAATAAAAAAAAAAAGAATGAATAAATGAAGTCTTACTTAGTCTTTATTGGGAACTTGAGTAAAGAGTAGGTGTGTGTTTTTTTTTTGAGGAGGCTTTTCTCAAACAATTCAAATCATTTTGAAAGTGGTAACCCTGCTCCTTATCTTTATTTGGTGTAACTACTTGAGCCGGATGAAAGGAAATTTTCACGTCCGATTTTGACGGGGGGAGATCCTATAGGATCCTATCCCAATTTTTTTTTTGCTAGGCCCATAAATAAAAAGCCCACTTTCTTACGATTACGGGGTTCATTTGAATATGAAATCCAATCTTGGAAATACAGTATCCCACTTTATTTTACTACTCAAGGCTTCGATACATTTTACAATCGAGAAATTTCTACTGGTGCGGGTACTATCCGAGAACAATTAGCCGATCTAAATTTAGGAATTCTTATAGAGAATTCGTTGTTAGAATGGAAAGAATTAGACGAAGATGGCCCCACTGGGAATGAGTGGGAAGATCGAAAGGTTGGAAGAAGAAAGGATTTTTTAGTTAGACGTATGGAATTAGCTAAACATTTTATTCGAACAAACATAGAACCAGAGTGGATGGTTTTGTGTCTATTACCAGTTCTTCCCCCCGAATTGAGACCAATCATTCAGATAGATGGGGGTAAACTAATGAGCTCGGATATTAATGAACTCTATAGAAGAGTTATCTATCGGAACAATACTCTTACCGATCTATTAACAACAAGTAGATCTACACCTGCGGAATTACTAATGTGTCAGGAGAAATTAGTACAAGAGGCTGTGGATATCCTTCTTGATAATGGAATTCGCGGTCAGCCGATGAAAGATACTCATAATAAAGTTTATAAGTCATTTTCCGATGTAATTGAGGGTAAAGAGGGAAGATTTCGTGAGACTCTGCTTGGCAAAAGGGTTGATTATTCTGGGCGTTCCGTCATTGTTGTGGGGCCTTCACTTTCATTACATCGCTGTGGATTGCCTCGAGAAATAGCAATAGAACTTTTCCAGGCATTTTTAATTCGGGGTCTCATTAGACAACATCTTGCTTCAAACATAGGAGTTGCTAAGAGTAAAATTCGGGAAAAAAAATCCATTGTATGGGAAATCCTTCAGGATGTTATGAGGGGGCATCCTGTATTGCTGAATAGAGCACCTACTCTGCATAGATTAGGCATACAGGCATTCCAGCCCGTTTTAGTGGAGGGGCGTGCTATTTGCTTACATCCATTAGTCTGTAAGGGATTCAATGCAGATTTTGATGGGGATCAAATGGCTGTTCATGTCCCGTTATCTTTGGAGGCCCAAACGGAAGCCCGTTTACTTATGTTTTCTCATATAAATCTTTTGTCTCCAGCTATTGGAGATCCTATTTCCGTACCAACCCAAGATATGCTTATGGGACTTTATGTATTAACTAGCGTAAATCATCGAGGTATTTGTATAAATAGATATAGTACAGGTAATCGCATAAAATATCAAACTAAGAGAAGTGATAATAATAGCTATGAGTATAGGAAAGAACCTTTTTTTTGTAATTCCTATGATGCAATTGGAGCTTATCGGAAGAAACTAATAAATTTAGATAGTCCTTTGTGGCTCCGGTGGGGACTAGATCAACGCGTTATTGCTTCAAGAGAAACTCCCATCGAAGTTCACTATGAATCTTTAGGTATTTTTTATGAAATTTATGAACACTATCTAATAGTAAGAAGTATAAAAAAAAAAATTATTTTTCTATACATTCGAACTACTGTTGGTCATATTTCTCTTTATCGAGAAATTGACGAAGCCATACAGGGGTTTTCTCATGCCTATTTCTACGGTACTACCTAACTAACAAAGGTAATTGTAATTGTATAATACCATTGTGAATTCAAGCCTCTCTGGTTCAATTAGGATTATAGTTGCGAAAATTCTATGTGAATCAAGATCAAGAAAGGGAAGTTTTCCAATCACCAACCAAAATCTATTGTCGAATCCTACTCAACTGGAGGTACTTATGGTAGAACGGGCCAATCTGGTTTTTCACAATAAATCGATAGACGGAACTGCCATGAAACGACTTATTAGTCGATTAATAGATCACTTTGGAATGGGATATACATCCCACATACTCGATCAAGTAAAAACACTGGGTTTCAAACAAGCTACCGCTACATCTATTTCATTAGGAATTGATGATCTTTTAACAATACCCTCGAAGAGATGGCTAGTTCAAGATGCTGAACAACAAAGTTTTTTTTTAGAAAAACAACACCATTATGGAAATGTACACACGGTAGAAAAATTACGCCAATCCATCGAAATATGGTATACTACAAGTGAATATTTGCGACAAGAAATGAATCTCAACTTTACTATGACCGACCCCTGTAATCCAGTTCATATTATGTCTTTTTCAGGCGCCAGAGGAAATGCATCTCAGGTACATCAATTAGTAGGTATGAGAGGGTTAATGTCGGATCCTCAAGGACAAATGATTGATTTACCCATTCAAAGTAATTTACGAGAAGGGCTCTCTTTAACAGAATATATCATTTCTTGCTACGGAGCACGTAAAGGGGTTGTGGATACTGCTGTACGAACATCAGATGCTGGATATCTTACGCGTAGACTTGTTGAAGTAGTACAACACATTGTTGTACGACGAATCGATTGTGGCACCAGTCGCGGTATTTCTGTGAGTCCTCGGAATGGGATGGTGTCAGAAAGGATTCTCATTCAATCATTAATTGGTTGTGTATTAGCAGATGATGTATATATGGGTCCACGATGTATTGCTACTAGAAATCAAGATATTGGGATTGGGCTTATAAATCGATTCATAACTTTTCGAGCACAACCAATATATATTCGAACCCCCTTTACTTGTAGGAGTACATCTTGGATTTGTCGATTATGTTATGGGCGGAGTCCTACGCATGGCGACTTGGTTGAATTGGGAGAAGCTGTAGGTATTATTGCGGGTCAATCGATTGGAGAACCAGGTACTCAATTAACATTAAGAACTTTTCATACCGGTGGCGTATTCACGGGGGGTACTGCAGAACATGTGAGAGCGCCTTGTAATGGAAAAACAAAATTTAATGAGGATTTGGTTCATCCGACACGTACCCGTCACGGGCAGCCTGCCTTTCTATGTTCTCTAGACTTGTATGTAATGATTGAAAGTGAAAATCTTATTCATAATGTCAACATTCCGCGAAAAAGTTTTCTTTTAGTTCAAAATGATCAATATGTAGAATCTGAACAAGTAATTGCCGAGATTCGTGCAGGAACACCTACTTTTCATTTTAAAGAGAGGGTTCGAAAACATAGTTATTCGGATTCAGACGGAGAAATGCACTGGAGTACCGATGTGTATCATGCATCTGAATTTACATATGGGAATGTACATCTATTATCAAAAACAAGTCATTTATGGGTATTATTAGGAGGTCCGTACAGATCCAGTCCAGTCTCCTTTTCGCTTCACAAGGATCAAGATCAACTGAACGTGCATTCTCGTTCTGTCAAGCAAAGATGTACTTCTAACCTCGCTGTAACTAAACGCCGGCTGAGGTACTACGTCTTTAGTTCGGATTTTTATTGTAATCTAATAGATCCGGCCATTCTGCACGAGAATTCTGATTTATTGTCAAAGAGGCGCCGAAATGGATTTCTTATTTTACTCCAATCAATTCAAGGGGGCGAGGCTAGACTAACGCCACCTCCGGGTATCTCGACTGAAATCCCCCTAAATGGTATTTTACATAGAAATATTATTTTTTCTTATTTTGATGATCCTAGATATAAAAGAAAGCGTTCTGGAATTACTCAATATGGATATAGGAATATCGAACTGTATTCAATCCTTAAAAGGGAAGATTTGATTGAGTATCAAGGCAAGGAATTTATGCCAAAACACCAAATCAAAATAAAAGTGGATCTTTTTTTTTTCATTCCTGAAGAAGTGCATATCTTGTCCGGATCTTCTTTCATAATGGTACGTAACAATAGTATCGTTGGAGTAGATACACAAATCACCTTAAATATAAGAAGCCGAGTAGGTGGGTTGGTACGGGTGGAGAGAAAAAAAAACAGAACTGAACTAAAAATATTTTCTGGAGATATCCATTTTCCTGTGGATACCGATAAAATATCCTGGTATAACGGCGTTTTGATCCCACCAGGAAGGGGAACGGGAAATTCCAAGGAATCAAAAAAATTGACAGATTGGGTATATGTC